ATAGTCCAAGACCATACATATTGATAGATATAACTACTATTTATTTGATCAATAGACAGATAAACTGAAAAAATCATAACTATACTTAACAATAAAACACTCGGAAAAGACCACATACGTCGAAGGTTTTTGGTTGCCGTCGGAAAAAGTAGAAGTCCCACTCCTATTAAGATAGGAATTGGAAGTGAGATGAAAGGTATGATCCATGAATATTGATACGTATATTCCATAAAAAAAAGTATATTTAATTCCTAATTAATTTTTCTGATTCACCAGCTCTTATCTCTTTTCAAAAGGATCAGTTAATAAAAAATTTAAATATCCAAAAGTGAAATAGAATTTTATTTTTCTATTCTTAATTATTCTTAATTGTTTGCCAAATACTTCAAATATTTCAAGTCACGAAGTTTTAATTGTTCAAATAAGATGAAACTATTAATGAACACGCCTATTTATTTTAAGTCAAATATTTTGACAATATAGAAACTTAAAATTCTCTNNNAATTTCCCGCTATAGATCAAGAAGGAATAATTACACGAAAAACACGCTTTTATTTTGGTATCAATCATAAAAGACAGCCTACAAGTTGATCCAGTAAAATAAGACTTCTTTTTATTAAATTCCTTTATTACGAATCATTAAACAATTCATTTTTTTTTGACAAAATAATATTATATATATATTTTTTTCTTTGTTCCTAATCGAATAATTTTTCATTCTCGATAGTATATTAGGAGTATACTATAATTTAAAGAATAAATGGATAATAAATAAAATAGTAAAGAACAATTCGTTTTGAACAATAGATGTCTTTCACATCCAACTATAGCAATGAATAATCAATTCGAATTTTAAAATGGCAGTTCCAAAAAAGCGCACTTCTATATCAAAAAAACGGATTCGGAAAAATATTTGGAAAAGCAAAGGGCGTCGGGCAGCGTTGAAAGCTTTTTCGTTAGCAAAATCTCTTTCAACGGGGAATTCACAAAGTTTTTTTGGGGACAAATCAAATAAATAATTAAACATTGGAATAATCTGAATCGGTTTGACTCAAAAAACAGCCTAGTAGAAGTTGGTTTATAATTTTTTTTATATTATGAAAATTTATTATATATAATTATTTATATAATTGAATAATTTGAATTTATTAAAAAAAAAATTGTCACTAAAATATATATATTCAAATAAAAATAAACATTTTTTTTTAATCAAAGCANNNTAAAAAATGTAAATGAAAAATAACATTTTTTTTTTAATTATATCTACATATTGACACCCGAACTATCTAGTTACAACAGTTCCTTTTTGAAAGAGAATAAACTAGGCAAAATCCTATAAAAAAAACTATTGTTAAATAAATTAAGAAAATTGACACCTTAAGATTATTATTGAAATAAATGAAAATTAAGAAAAAATACATTACATATATAAATATTAAATAAATAAATGAAATCAGATAATAGAGATTTTTATTGGAAACGCTCAAATCCCCTATTTCATTTTTAATTCCATTTTCAAATTGAAAGATAAAGAGTTTTTTATCCCCTATAAATATTTTGTAAAAAATATTACATTGAATTGAAAATTCTTCTATTTTTTCGATCTCGACGATTGAATAATAATAGGTTATTATGATTTCGAGAAAGCCGCTATGGTGAAATCGGTAGACACGCTGCTCTTAGGAAGCAGTGCTAGAGCATCTCGGTTCGAGTCCGAGTGGCGGCATGCCATTTTTTATTATAAAAAAAGTTCTATAATATAATTAATTCAAGTCCCAAATATTAATTCAAATAATTGAATTGAGGGACCTTTTTTAATAATTTTTTTTTATGATATTTTCAACTTTAGAGCATATATTAACTCATATATCTTTTTCGGTCATTTTTATTGTCATTACAATTCATTTGATAACCTTATTAGTCGATGAAACCATAGGACTCTACGCTTCGTCAGAAAAGGGCATCATAGCTACTTTTTTCTGTATAACAGGATTATTAGTTACTCGTTGGATTTATTTGAGGCATTTACCATTAAGTGATTTATATGAATCATTACTATTTCTTTCATGGGGTTTCTCCATTATTCATATATTTACGTATTTTAAAAAATATAAAAACCATTTAAGTGTAAGCGCAATAACCGCGCCAAGTACTATTTTTACCCAAGGTTTTGCTACTTCAGGTTTTTTAACTGAAATGCATCAATCCCCACTATTAGTCCCCGCTCTCCAATCTCATTGGTTAATGATGCACGTAAGTATGATGCTATTGGGTTATGCATCTCTTTTATGTGGATCATTATTTTCAGTAGCTCTTATAGTGATTACATTTCAAAAAGCTATAAGAATTTTTGGTAAAAACAATAATTTAGTAAATGCGTTATTTTCCTTTGATGAGATCCAATACATGAACGAGGGGAACAATGTTTTAAGAAACACTTCTTTTTTTTCTTCGAAGAATTATTATAAGTCTCAACTTATTCAACAATTAGATCATTGGAGTTATCGTATTATTAGTCTAGGGTTTATCTTTTTAAGCATAGGTATTCTTTCAGGGGCAGTATGGGCTAATGAGACATGGGGATCATATTGGAATTGGGACCCAAAGGAAACTTGGGCATTTATTACTTGGACCATATTCGCAATTTATTTACATACGCGAACAAATCACAATTTTGAAGGTGTAAATTCTGCAATTGTGGCCTCTATGGGTTTTCTTATAATTTGGATATGCTATTTTGGGGTCAATCTATTAGGGATAGGGCTCCATAGTTATGGTTCATTTACATTAACATCTAATTGAATGAATTCAAGAAAGGGCCTGACGAACACAAACATGGGAGAGTATAGATAAGAAAACTGTGTGTAAGACATCGAGAACCCTTTGAATCACTACATTACTTGATTCAAATGGTTCTCACAAAAGCCAAATTTATGAGGAAGTCCAATTCATTTTTTTATTTAACTTAAGAAAAAAGACTTCTTTTTTTATTGTGCAACGAACGATTTTAAAAATAATTATTAATTTATTGCTGTTTGATTTTTTTTATGAAAACTATCTAGCAAAATAATTAGATAAAATAGCTTCGACCTTGTCAACTGATAGTGAGAAAACAAAATCTGGATAAATACCAATACCTATGACAGGTATAAGGATAGAGATCGCAACAAACAACTCTCGCGGTCCCGAATCAAAAAAATAAGAATTTTGAGCATTAAAAAGCTTGTATCCATAGAACATTTGGCGTAACATAGATAATAAATAAATGGGAGTTAATATAATCCCAATTGCCATTACCAAAGTAATTAGTATTTTTGTCATTAAAAGATATTTTTGGCTGGTAATTATTCCAAAAAAGACTATTAATTCTGCAACAAAACCGCTCATACCCGGCAATGCAAGGGAAGCCATCGATAAGATACTGAAAGTCGTGAATATTTTTGGAATTGGGATAGCCATTCCGCCCATTTCATCGAGATAAACAAGACGTATTCTATCATAACTTGTTCCCGCCAAGAAAAAAAGCGCAGCACCAATAAATCCATGAGAGATTATTTGTAAAATAGCTCCATTGAGTCCCGTATCGCTTATAGAACCAATTCCTATAATTATGAAACCCATATGAGAGACGGAGGAATAAGCGATTCTTTTTTTTAAATTGCGTTGACCCGAAGATGTTGAAGCTGCATAGATTATTTGAATTATGCCTACTATGATCAACCAGGGTGAAAAGATAGAATGGGCGTGGGGTAATAATTCCATATTGATCCGAACCAATCCATATGCTCCCATTTTTAATAAGATTCCGGCTAGAAGCATACAAGTACTGTAATGTGCCTCTCCGTGGGTATCTGGTAACCATGTATGTAAGGGTATAATCGGTGATTTGACAGCAAAAGCAATAAGAAATCCGATATAGAATAGTATTTCCAGTGCTATAGGATACGATTGATTAGCTGATGTTTCAAAATTTAAAGTTGGTTCATTAGAACCATATAAACCGATACCCAGAACTCCCATTAACAAAAAAATGGAACCTCCCGCAGTGTACAAAATAAACTTTGTAGCTGAATACAACCGTTTCTTTCCTCCCCACATCGATAGAAGTAGATAAACGGGAATTAATTCTAACTCCCACATGATAAAAAATAGTAAGAGGTCTCGAGCAGAAAATGATCCTATTTGACCGCTATACATTGCTAACATTAGAAAATGGAATAATCGGGAATCTCGAGTAACTGGCCAAGCCGCTAAAGTAGCTAAAGTGGTGATAAACCCCGTCAGTAAAATGGGTCCTATGGAAAGTCCATCGATTCCCAATCTCCAGTAAAAATCCAAAAAAGGGATCCATTTATAATCCTCCGTCAGTTGGATTAATGGATCGTCTAATTCAAAATGATAACAAAATGCATAGGTTGTTAGAAGGAGCTCGAGTACACAGATACATATAGTATACCATCTCATTACTTTATTTCCTCTATGAGGGAAAAAGAAAAGTAATAAACCCGCAAATATTGGAAAAACTACAACTATTGTTAACCAAGGAAAATAATTCGTAGTAAAAACAAGATACACTTGGACTAAAAAAACCCATGTTCGAAAATGAAATAAAAAAAATATATATGTATATTTATTTTCGAGCACGAGTTTTTGTCGGTAAAAAAGAAATCAAATGTATTCAAGGGGGCTTTTATAGAACGTATCAATAAGCTAGACCCATGCTTCGAGTTGTTTCATGCCATAAATAAACGCGAACACTCAAGAAATCCGTCGGACAGGCAGATTCACATCTCTTACAACCAACACAGTCTTCTGTTCTTGGAGCCGAAGCTATTTGCTTAGCTTTACATCCGCCCCAAGGTATCATTTCTAATACATCTGTGGGGCAAGCTCGGACACATTGAGTACACCCTATACATGTATCATAAATCTTTACTGAATGTGACATTGGATCTAGAAATTTTTTTTAAGACTATAAATTTTCGATCGAGTAAATTTGTAAATGAATTATATATTTAGATACCAGATGAGTCAATAATTTATCAGAATTTTGATAATCAATCTACTTTCAGATTAACTCATGCGATAGGGCCAAGATACTTTGATTTTTTACGTTTTCGCAAACATGATCATGGATTAAGTATCATACAAATAATATTACTTGATGAATATCATAATTTATCTGATAAATAAATACTACTTATTCAACAAATTCGATTGATTGATACGAGTTGATTTTCTGTTACGATAAATTGACGAAACAATAGCTGGGCCAATAGCTGCTTCAGCGGCTGCAATAGCTATAACAAAAATTGAGAAAATATTCCCTTTTAATTGGCGATTATCAAAAAAATCAGAAAATGTTACAAAATTCATATTAACTGCATTCAGTATAAGCTCAAGACACATAAGGGCTCTAACCATATTTCGGCTCGTGATCAATCCATAGATACCGATAGAAAATAAATAGGCACTTATAACAAGTACATGTTCGAGCATGATTGACCAACTCCTTATCAATTCCGATTCATTTCAATATGAACAAAAATTTAATAGATTCAATTCAATTGACAAAAAAAAAGTACAGAACAAGGGAATATATTGGTAATCGATCGAATAAAAGAATTTTTATTTTATTTAGACAGAAACAATCTTCAAATAGAATTGAAGGGAAATGTGTGTGATAACATAGAACAAAGTTTAATTTATGCTATTTCTAACTAAAGATTTATTACTCGCGAGCCACGGCAATTGCGCCGATCAAAGCAGCTAAAAGAATGATCGAAATGAGTTCAAATGGAAGAAAAAAATATGTTGATAAATAAATTCCAATTTGTTGACTATTACTTATTAAATCTTGTTCTATAATCTGGTTTGATCTTGTAGTCCAAATAATCCCATACCATGACGTATCTACAATAGTAGTCATTAGTGAAACAAAAATACTTGTACAAACCAGAAAAGTAACTCCACTCCCAACGGTCAAAAGATTAAAATCTTTGGAATATTCTGAACCCTTCATGAACATCACAGCAAATATGATTAAAACATTTATAGCTCCCACGTAAATAAGGAGTTGCGCAGCAGCTACAAACTGGGCGTTTGCTAGAATATAGAATAAGGATATAGAAACAAGAACCAGTCCCAACGAAAAAGCAGAATAAATGGAGTTGTTAAATAATAGTACTCCCATACTTCCTAATATAAGACCTGATCCCAACAAGACTACAAGAAAATCATGTATCGGTCCAGGCAAATCCATTATATGTAGTCAAAAAAGAGATAAATAAATCTAAATGTTTTTCATGACCTTATTGATCTGACCGGGAAAAAAAATGGATAATCAATTCCTAATTAAATCTTAAGGGGTGTGAATTCATGTAGGTACAGTTATTGTATTAATCTTAGTCTTGATCGGAAAGAGTCGAGTAGATTGAAACTATATATTTCGAAATATATAGTTTCAATCAAAATTGAAATCTAAATTAAGCTGCAATTCTCATGAATCAATAGTTTGGATTTGTAGGTAGTGACCAAACAAACAAAACTAAAGAAACCTCATTTCTTTAGATCAAAACATAACCTTAGTAATTTCCAATTACTCTTTAATCAAGGGATTTACTTATTTTAGACTGAAATTTGAGGCGAATTCAAAATTGTTCTAATTGTATAATCATCAACTACTGACATTGGTAAACGACCCAAAGAAATTTGATTATAATTTAATTCGTGACGATCATAAGTAGAAAGTTCATATTCTTCAGTCATTGATAAACAATTTGTTGGACAATATTCAACGCAGTTACCACAAAATATACAGATCCCGAAATCAATGCTGTAATTAAGCAATCGTTTCTTTCGAATATCCGTTTCCAATTTCCAATCAACAACGGGGAGATCTATAGGACATACACGAACACATACTTCACAAGCAATGCATTTATCAAATTCAAAATGGATTCGACCGCGGAACCGCTCCGATGCGATTAGTTTTTCGTAAGGATATTGAATAGTTACAGGCAAACGATTTGCATGGGATAAAGTAATCATGAAACCTTGACCAATGTACCTTGCAGCTCGTACTGTTTGTTGACCATAATTCATGAACCCAGTTACCATAGGGAACATATTGTAATATCTCTAAAGAATTTGATGTTTGTTTCTTTCTCTTGTTTGAGCAAGTCGTGAATATAGAATATGGTATTCCTTTACAGTGAAAAGAGTTGAAAAGAAGTTGTTAATAATAGATTACCGAGAGATATAGGTAAAAGAAATTTCCATCCGAGATTTAATAGTTGGTCTATTCTTAGTCGGGGTAAAGTCCATCTTGTTGCTATAGAAATGAACAAGAACAAATAAGTTTTAGCTAATGTAATAAAGATACTAATTGTCATTCCAAAGACTTCATATGCTTTATTTATTTCAAAAAGTTCATAACCGAATATGTATGGAATAGAGATATCCCAACCACCCAAGTAAAGAACAGTTACAAATAACGAAGAAACTAATAGATTTAGATAGGAAGCAACATAAAATAAACCAAATTTGATACCCGAATACTCGGTTTGATAACCCGCTACTAATTCTTCTTCTGCTTCTGGTAAATCAAAAGGTAATCTCTCGCATTCTGCTAAGGAAGAAATTAGAAAAATAACAAACCCTATAGGTTGACGCCACAAATTCCACCCCCAAAAACCATATTTTGATTGAGCCTCAACTATATCAACTGTACTCGAACTGTTAGATAATCATAGTCGGTAATAACATCACTGTTCTCATCGCTATTACAGAACCGTACATGAGATTTTCACCTCATACGGCTCCTTGAGGGCCATAAATAAATCTAAGGAGCGTGTCGGGATTATTTATCTTGATATGTCTTTTTGTAGAATAGTATAGGATAAAAATCTATCGTGTGTCCCCAAATTAACCCAATAGAATTCTGTCTGTTCTAATAATAAACAAAAAGGGTACTTCTGAATTGATCTCATCCTTTAATAAAAAAAAATTTCTTTGTTGAGTAATAACTTAATTCTTCACTAAAATACTATTTATTATAAATATCAATAACCCATCGTTTTCAATTACGAAAAAAAAAAATTGGCTATTCCATTAGTTCATGAATTCGGACACGAATTCTATCTCTATGAATAGGGAGATAGGAAAGAAATGAATAGAGGAATAGATGGAGATAAGAAACAATAAAAAAGATCTCTTTTTTTGTTGTAATTGGATTCTTTCCATTTTTTTTTTTTCGTTCCTATTCTTCTTTCTGACAAAAAGGGGACTTACAAAATAAGGGATTATTTCGTTTCCGATAGTCATTTATTTAATGGGTGGATAGGCGCATACTCTGGATCGGAATCGTGGGGAGTACTGCCTGATCATTTCTACAAACTTAAAGCCCCAATTCGTATTCTTTTTATATTATGCATTTTGCAAAAATGTCCTTCTCTCTCTTTTGGATAATTTTGAAAATCTCCATTACTAATCCTTTGTATATCTTGGTGTTTCTAACCATCCACTCATTTTTGCTCAATCGGCCGTGTTATGGTAATACATATATGGTAGTACATACAAATAATAGTGAAAACTCAATCCGGTTGATCTTTTGAGTCCGCTTCAAGACAGGATAACTAGTCAACCAATCTTGGGATAAAGGCTCTCTTGTGCCTATGTTTATTTCTGCTTAACTCTTATACATAGAAAATGAGACTCAATATTTTGACTGCTAATTTTTATTTATATAAGCTGTTTTCTTTCACTCATATAACTATCTGATTTAGTTCATTAATCCGAATTATGAATATAAAAATGAAGATATCTATTCAATTCATTTCACCCCTTTTCTGGAAAAAAAAGTGGGAGAAGTTTATGTCTCAACGAATCACACGTAGAGATATTGATAATACACATAGAGTTAATGGTATTTCATAACTAATTGATTGAGCAGCAGCTCGTAGACCACCTAAAAAGGAATATTTATTATTGGATCCATATCCTGACATAAGAAGTCCGATGGGAGCAACACTTGAAATGGCAATCCATAAAAAAACACCGATATGGAGATCGGCTAAAACAAGGTGATAACCAAAAGGAATTACTGAATAGCTTAGTAAAATTGATATGACTGCTATGGATGGTCCGATACTGAATAAACGAGTATCACCTCTAGATGGAAGAAGATTTTCTTTTAAAAGTAGTTTTGTACCATCTGCTAAAGCTTGAAGAACTCCCAAAGGACCAGCATATTCAGGTCCAATCCGTTGTTGTATCCCTGCGGATATTTCTCTTTCTAACCATACAATTACTAGTACGCCTATTGTGATTCCCAATACAGTAGTCAAAATAGGGACAAGCACCCATAGAATTCCATAGACTTCTTTTAAGAATTCCAATCTCGAAAAAGAATTGATATCTTGTACTTGTGATGTATCAATTATCATTTTAACGATCAACTTCTCCCATAATGATATCTATGCTACCTAGTATTGTCATAATATCAGCCAATTTCATTCTTTTAACTAACTGAGGAAGAATTTGCAAATTGATAAAACCCGGTGGGCGAATTTTCCATCTCCAAGGAAAACCACCCTGATCCCCTATCAAAAAAATGCCCAATTCCCCTTTTGGGGCTTCGACTCTCACATAAAGTTCTTGTTTCGCCAATTCAAAAGTTGGCGAAGGTTTTTTACTAATGAATCGATAGTCAAAGTCATTCCATTCCGGAGACCTTCCTCGATCAAAAGATCGTATTTCTAAATTTTCATAAGGCCCCCCTGGAATTCCTTCCAAAGCTTGTTGAATAATTTTTATGGATTCCGTCATCTCACCAAGTCTGACTAAATAACGAGCTAATGAATCTCCTTCTTTTTGCCACTGAACTTCCCAATCAAATTCGTCATAACACTCATAATGATCAACTTTACGAAGATCCCATGGTATTCCGGAAGCTCGCAGCATTGGTCCTGATAACCCCCAATTTATTACCTCTTCTCCATAAATAACGCCTACTCCCTCAACTCGTTCTAAAAAAATAGGATTTTGGGTAATAAGTTTTTGATATTCAGCAACCCCTGTCAAAAAATAATCGCAGAAATCCAAACATTTATCTATCCATCCATGAGGTAGATCAGCTGCGACTCCCCCGATACGAAAAAAATTATGCATCATTCTCATACCGGTGGCTGCTTCGAATAGATCATATACTAATTCTCTTTCTCTGAAAATATAGAAGAAGGGAGTCTGTGCGCCAATATCCGCCATAAAAGGGCCAAGCCATAACAGATGAGAAGCTATACGACTCAACTCCAACATAATTACTCTGATATAGCTGGCTCTTTTAGGTACTTGAATATTTCCCAACTGTTCTGGACCATTTACGGTTATTGCTTCTGTGAACATAGTAGCTAAATAATCCCAACGTGTTACATAAGGTAGATATTGTATAATTGTTCGGTTTTCTGCAATTTTTTCCATCCCCCTGTGTAAATAACCCAATATTGGTTCACAGTCAATAACATCTTCACCATCCAAAGTAAGGATGAGTCGAAGAACACCGTGCATTGATGGGTGGTGAGGTCCCATATTGACTATCATGAGGTCGTTTCTTGTAGCTGGTCCATTCATAAGTTTTTCCTCGATTCATCTTTCCATGAATTGCTGAAAATTAAAATAAGTTCATAAAAATTCAAGATCTAATAAATCAAATAATTCAAAATTACTTTGAAAATTACTGAGTTTTTGACTCCCGAATATCCAATTGATTAATTAATTCTTTATAACGCATTTTATTTTTCTTTGATAAATAAGAAAGTAATCGTTGGCGTTTTCCGAGAATTTTACGTAGACCTCTTTGAGATAAATAGTCTTTTTTGTGCAATTCCAAATGTGAAGTAAGTCTTCGTATCTTATTGGTGAAATTGACTACTTGAAATTCAACAGATCCTCCATTTTCTTTTTTTTCTTCTTGCGAAATAACTGAGCTGAATGAATTTTTTACCATAAAATGAAATCTCCTTCCCCTCCTTTTTTCTTTTTTTAGAAATTATTATTGATCAGTAATAATAATGTTACTCATTTTAATTTGATATACACAATAATCTTAATTTGATTAAGAATAGAAATTCTTTTTTTTTTAATAAAATTTATCAATCCAATTTTTAAAATTGGATTCAGATAGGTATACAAAAGGCTGGTATATTTCGGCACGCACAAAAAATATTTAGACTTAAATTAAAATTAAAAATGAAATAAGAATATTTTATTGATTCATTTCGAAATCTAATAGATACGTCATTGAATTAAATTAATATCATCTATCAGAATGTAAGACAGTGCCATATGTGTATTTCTTTGTCTTCATATACCAGAGTACGGGCAATATAGGAAAAATGTAGCATTAACGAATTTTCAATTGTGGATACATATGGATCCTTAGCATACTAAAACGACTGCTATTATTGGTATCAAACCAATAACGATTCATACAAGCTAAATCTTCTAATCGATAATTGGGCCAAAGAAAGAACTTTAATTTATTTAGTTTATTTTTATATCTATCAAGATGTTTGCTTCTTTTATCTAAAACTTGATCATCCGTTTTCACCTTATTGGCATTGTAAAATGCTGTATTTCTATGGATATCATTTCTATTCCGAGAATTGAAACAAATTAGAATTCTGAACTCTCTACGACCTCTAGGGGATAAGATATTTTCCGGAACAAGCAAATCATAATGATTGCTGGTTCTATTTTCATTCGTTTTTTGATGTATTGCAATGGATTCAGCAAAACTCTTTTTATCAGGATAGCCTTTTTCTTGATATCTTTGATTAATTTGGTACTTATTCTTATGAACTAATGAAATACCTATGGTTTGAGACATAATAAATTGTCCATCATTTTTTACAGACAGACGAACCGGTTCGATAATCAATATTCCCCTTTTCATTAATTCTGTAAGAGTTAAATCCTTCTGAACTATCAGAATATCCAGACTCATTTCTCTCCTTTGAATAGAGGATATAGCAATTTCTCTGGGATTTATCAGTCTAAGCAGGAGACAATATACTTTGATATTATTGATCATTCTTTGATTTACGAAATCATCCCATCTCAATTGAAAACGAAAATATCTTTTTAGGAAGAAATCAAGCTCCGCTTCCGTGTTTTTCTTGTATTGCTTTTTATTTATACGTTTTTTCACATCTGCTCCCGCGGAATCTTCTTGAACATATTTTTTGTGGTTTGAGAGAGCTGATTCAAGATCCTCTTCGGCCACAGATTCCTTTTCTCCTTTATTTACATTTTCTAATTCAAGAGTTTTTGCCTTCGCTGATATAAAAAGAGATCTTTTTTTCTTTCCAATTCGTTTTTGATTTTTACTAAAAATTGCATTTCCATTCAAATTTAAAAGAAGTGATTTGATTGGTATGATCCACGGATTAATCTTATATGCATTATAAAGTATCAAAAATTCTGGAAAGAACCAAAGTTCCAGATTCGATATGGAAGGACTTAGTATTTCTTCATTCATTCTCATCCAATCAAAAAAGATTTTTTTTTTATTGTTGGATGGGTTGATTTCTTGATCTTGATTAATTGTGAGATAAAAAAAATCTTTCTTATCGATTTTTTCAATTAGTTGAAAATTATTAACCCCAGTTTTAGTATTTTTATTACTGTTCGTGTCAGCCTCAATATTGATCCAGGCTCCAATATCGGCCTTATTTTTAAGACAAAAATGCAGCATTCTCCAATCCAAATATTTTCTATCCGGATTTTTTTCGAGATCTATAATATCATCTTCTACTAGATAATTATTGATAGGGATACCCGTCAGGATATCAAAAAATTTCCAGTTATCTGTGTTGTATTTATAAGAACTTTCTTGATTATTTTGTACTTGTACTGGTAATTCATAAATATATGAATCTTTATTATCTTCATAATTAATAGATTTATATGATAAAAGATCATATATATATTTTTTTTTAATATTATCTTTTTTATTCGGTAATGAGTAGTGTGTTTCAAAAGAATTTTGTTTTTTGTAATCAATTAATCGGTTTTGTTCATATGAAGAACATTGGTTAAAATCTTTATTTTTGGCCATACGATCTTGATTGACTCTATTTCGCCATTTTTGTGGTAGTAATTTTGCCCATCTAATCGGATATAAATCGTACTGATAATGACCCCTTAACCAGTTTTTCCATTGATTCATTCCAGAATTTTGAAGATTCTTTTGTTTTAAGTCGGAATGTAATATTTCTTGTGCTCCAACAACTTCAACAAAATAATCCTGTATTTCATTCTTAAGAAAAAGAGATGTTCCATGATATTGAAAGACAGGTCTTAACTTAGATAAGTTAATAATTTGTGTTTGTGATAATTTGTAAAATAAATATGCTTGCGACAAGTATGATAAGTCACAAAAGATCTTTCCATTCTTATTACTAATATTGGAAAGTGACTTTTTTATAGTTGAAATAAAGTGAATTAGACTTTGATTTGTTTTATCAATTCTTTCTTGATTTGCTTCATTATTGGAAATGGATTTAGTAAAATTTTTTTTTATTGATTCAATAAAAAGTTGCACATTAATCCTCGGGATATTAATCATACGTTGAAAGATATTTATGTATATGGTTTCAACGAAAAATTTTATAAAATGATGTGATTTACGAATTAATCGTACATTTCTTTTTTTTAATATCTTTAAAATATTTTTCTGAGATTCTAATATTTTATCATCATAACTTATTTTGTTAGCACTAATATTTATTTCTGGATTTATAAACTCTTTTTTCGTGTCTTTTCTAATTTTTTCAATTTTTTTTACTATGGTGTTTGTTCTATCAGTCAGATCTTTCATTTTTTTTTCTCTCAATGAAAAATTTGTCCAATCGATAGATCGAATTATACTGGACGAGCCTTGGATCATTCGATTACTTATTATCGAATTTTTTTCGTTTTTCGCTTCATTCAACTCGTATATTTCTTTCAATTCAAATAATCGAATTGGGTTTCTTTGTGAAAGTTCTTGTATTATTTGTTTTATAAATAAAATGTTTTTGATGACCCATTTCTTTGTTTCTTTTGAGATATTTATAAACAAGTTTGTTCTTTCTTTTAAAACTCTTAGAATTAGAAAACCCTTCTTTTTCCATTTTTTCATTTTTTTTTCGAGTTCTTTTATTAAAATGGGTTCAAAAAACGAAAGTTGTTTTCGGGGAGAACCAAAAGGCAGTTCAGCTTCCATTCCCCAAACTGTTAAAAAACAAAAATCATTTTTTTGTCCTTTCTTTTTTATTGAATCTTTATTAGGGGATTGTAACCTAGATGTGTGCCACGGTTTCAGACGAAAAGGAAATAAGATCTTTATTTGAAGACCGTCTGTTAACCAGTTTTTTGGAAATTCTTTTTCTGATAATTGAACACCATTATAGGTGCATTTTACATGCATTTCTTTATTCCAATTTTTAAAATCCTCGGACCATTCGGGAAATTGAAATAATAGCATACGGATAATATTTTTAGCTATTATCAATGAGGGTAAGACAATATATTTTCTAAGAATTGATTGAGTTACTAACAAAAAACCTCTTATTACTTGAGCAAATAGAATGCTATCCCAGGCTTCTGCTATTTCTATACGTGCTTTTTCCTCTCTTTTCTGCTTTTCTCTTATGTCCGCCTCTTTTTTCTGATTTTCGATTGTCTTTTCCTGTGTATTATCAGAAATAGTCAATTCTGTGTTTTTCGATATCCAAGGTCTAAAAAGCGTTTTCATTAGTCCGGGAATATCAAAAGAAAAAAAAAAAGATTTGTCTAGTCTCTCAAAAAAAAGATAAGAATGTACATTTGCTTGAAACAGTTTCCAAGTAACTGTTTTACGTCTTTGAGCACGCATAGAGCCTTTGATTATGTCTCGACGAAAATCCGATTGTTGGGAATACCGTATCAAAGCAACTTCGTCTGTTTGATCAGGATTAT